TTGTACAAAATAAAAGAAGTAAGGTATCCTTTCTATTGGGAATATCTGTTTCGAATCATTGATAAAAATTTAATTGCTGATCAAATTTGTAGATATCATTTATTTTTTTTTCTATTTCTATATCGTTAAAACTAGGATTTTTATAAACCTTTACTTCACATATCAAATAAAAACTTTGCAAATTAGATTAAAATTAATTGGGAGAGATGGCTGAGTGGATTAAAGCGACGGATTGCTAATCTGTTGTACGAGTTATTCGTACCGAGGGTTCAAATCCCTCTTTCTCCGCTGCTTATGATCACTTGATAGTTTTGAATTCGAAAAAAATCCTGATCCCTAGATTTAACTAAGAATTAAAAGGAAATCTAGGGAATAGATAATATGAAAAAAAAATTCCGAAAAAAAAAAATAAAATAAAGAAAGACTAACTCTTATTTTCATTCCTCACGCCCAGGATTACGTCCCGGATCATTAGATAAGAATCCGAAGATGAAGAGAGAAACAAAGAATATCACCACGGTGTAAACGAAGAGTTTGAGAGTAAGCATTACACAATCTCCAAGATAAGAATAAGATCATTTTTTTGAAAAGGGGAATAGATTACTTATTTTTGTACCATATATACTATTTTTACACGCCAAAATAAAAAGAAAATTTCACGAATTTTGTTTTTCTAATTTCTAATAAGATTCTTATTCTTTTGTTACCAAAAATTTCTTATCATATCCACAATTAGGTATTGTTTGTGACGACCTAATCCTAATAAAGTGCTGCCCGTCCTAAGGTCGAAATGAAGAAATAAGCTAATCCAAATTCATCACCAACCAGGGTTCTTTAATTCCATATACAATAATTTCTCTTTTTGAATCGAGTAATATAAGGCATATTCGATCTTATCCATTTTTCAAATCTTTTTTTTCGAATGAATCATGAATTTAGGAAAGTATTAAAGATTTCATCTAAAACTTACAGCAGCTTGCCAAACAAAGGCTAAGAGAAAAAAGAGTAGAGGTATGACGGGCATAACATCTACGATTGGATTGAAAAGGGCATAAGCCTCGGGTAATTTGGCGAAGAAAAAACCACTCATACTCGAATAAAAGACAGAATTAAGACAGATACACATTAAACTAAAGATATTAAGCATAACAAACATTTTCTTATTGTAAATGATATAATTTGATTTTGATTTACTTATTTTCCTTTTCCTAAGAAGTGAAATAAAAAAAGAAGGTCAAATAATCCTTTTTTCTCCGAACTTTCCCAAATTCAAAATCTTTTCTTACGTTCCGAAAAAAATAATTAATAAGGAATTATACTCTCATACAATATCTTAATTGAATTATATGTAATGATCAATCAATCTTTTTTTTATTCTATATCATATGTGTCGATCGAATCCTAGTGACAATGTATATGATAGATATTTGAGTTAGAATTGACGAATAACTAATATCATTATTAGTGTTTATTAGTGTCGAATAAAAATCGAAATGGGGCGTGGCCAAGCGGTAAGGCAGCGGGTTTTGGTCCCGTTACTCGGAGGTTCGAATCCTTCCGTCCCAGATCGTTTCTGAATTCTAAGAAAAATTCTCAGAATGATATCTTTTCTTTCATTTGCTTTCTCACAAATATAATCCAGTCTAAAATGCGAATAAAAAAAGGGGTTTAAATCAATAATTGTAAATCAGTGTAGTGTGTTGACTGAGATTCAATATATTTGAAATTGATGATGGAGTTGATGAGAAGATTATGGAATCCGAAATAAACGTATAAAATGAATAAACAAGGCCTGTGATGCTATGCATTGTTATTGTAGTCTTTATCTTACTTTACACAAAACCCTTTATATTTCATACCTATGAAAACAAATAAATTAGATTTTCAATCTACCTTCCCACTTTAAATCAAATCATTGATAATTCAATTGGATATGGTAAAGTTTGCGTCTATTTAGTGAATGAAATATCTGTTAAAAATCTTTATCTACTCATTGTGATTGTGTCCATTTGTTGATTGACTTAGAAATATCATTCAGTCATGACTGGAATTTCAAATTATGATGTTGAAGTCGGAGGGATTCTTTAATTTTTTTATTTCATAGGAACCTTTTGTACTCGAAGAGCTGTGATATATCCATCTATATATTATTAAAAAATTTCTATTGAAAAATTTATGACCTTTTCGGGTTATTGGAGTCATTGTAATATCTTAGATTTTTTTTGTTTCGGGACTGAAAATAAATTATATTACTTTTTCTATTATATTTTAAGTCTAAAGGGTCCTTTTGTTTTGTTTGAGGTCTATTATATAGAATATAGAAAATGTGTACTATTTTTTATATACTGGTTGAGCCAATGACCATTTATGATTACATATTATTGAATCAATTCTATATCAGTTATAATGAAATTATGAAATTAGAGAATTTTTATGGTAAAACTTCGTTTAAAACAATGTGGTAGAAAGCAACGTGCGACTTGAAGGACATTATCGACTGTCGATTGATTTTTATATTCGCCATCTTCTAATCTTCTATAAGAATTAAGATCCTCTTGGCTCGGCATAGTTTGTTCTGTTTTATCAGGAACCTAATTAATTTGTGTTGGATTGTAAATAGTACATTGTGGAGCTCGAACAGAAAAGAAAGTATTGATTTTTTCTCAGGGGAAAGAATCTAGGGTTAGTCACAATCAATAAACTAGACAGATTTTGTTAGTATATTTCAATATATAAATTGAAAGGTTCAAATTTGAAGTGAAGAGTAAAGGGGTGGGAGTAACTAGTATTTATCTTTGTGTAATTAGTGTAATTATTTCCTCCTTTTTTTTTGCTCTATTCATATTTTTTTTTCTTGTTAGTGGAATTCAAAAAAAGGAGTTAATCTTGTTTATTGTATCTCTATTAATTGAATAAATCCGATATTTTTGCTCTTCCTATTCTTTATTTTTTCCCATCCAATTTATTATTTTAGTCGTTCCAATCCAATAAACACAAGTCATTATTTGATTTACTTAATTTGATTTGTTTTCTCAACATTCCATTGATATTGACAATGGTGTATTGAACAAATATAATTAATTCGATCATAAATAAATAGATCTGTTTACACCCACCCCATATTGATTGGGTTTTCCTTCAGTTCAGCCAAATGATGTGATGGTTTGACGGATTTACTCTCTAATTATAGAAGACAATATAGAAGACAAGGCGTATTTGATTAATGAAAATCAAATAAAAAAAATGGATAAGTCTGTCAATTTTGACATCTCTATTAGGAATTTGTTAGGAATTTTTTTGTTGTTTTTTAATTTAATCGGATTCGCCCATTTTGGTATTTTGGTGGTTCTAATTGATTAGAACATTCTTCTTTTTTGAGTTCAATGTTTTGTCGGGGTTGCGCAGTGCAATTCAATTAATCTTTTTGGATTTCGATCGTATTTACGAATCATATTTATCCGGGTTGCTAACTCAACGGTAGAGTACTCGGCTTTTAAGTGCGACTATAATCTTTTTTCACATTTGGATGAAGCAACGAATTCGTTTAGACTATTGGTAGAGTCTATAAGACCATGACTGATCCTGAAAGGTAATGAATGGAAAAAACAGCATGTCGTAATAAAATTAAAAAATTTGGAATTTTCATTTTTTTTTTTAGTAGAATTTTTTGAATTTATCCTTACCGGATCGTTACAAAATATATTGTTTTTATTTTTGGAAGGGTACAGAATTGATTCTCAATTTAGAGTTAGGTCTAGTGACTAAATGGATAGAGTCTTATGGCCCAATTCGGGTAAAATAAAAAGAAACGAACTTATGTTCTTAAATTTGAATAATTCAATTACCCGATCTAATTAGATGTTAAAAATTAATTAGTACCTGATGAGGGAAAAGGTTCTCCTGAGAGTGAACCATTGATTCCTTTTTTTTTAATGAATCCTAACTATAATAAACTATAATATATAATATAATATATTAGTTGGAGACAGATGTGTAGAAGAAATAGTATACTGATAAAGAAAGTTTATTCCAAAGTCAAAAGAGCAATCAGGTTGCAAAAATAAAGGATTTTTCTACTAACGAATATAAATATAAATAAATATAAACCGATTGGATAGAAAAGGAGAAAAAAAAATCTGTTGATTGGATTCCTTGTCCTCGGGGTATATATTTCTTACTGTACTATATACATACATAATACATATCCTGTTCTGACCATATTGCACTATGTATCATTTTATAACCCAAGAAATGCCCCTTGCTTTCTGTTTAAGTAGAAATGAAAATGGAAGAATTACAAGGATATTTAGAAAAAGATGGATCTAGGCAAAGGTACTTCCTATTCCTATATCCACTTCTCTTTCAGGAGTATATTTACACACTTGCTCACGATCATGGTTTAAATGGTTCGATTTTTGTGGAAATTTTGGATTATGACAATAAATCTAGTTCAGTACTTGTGAAACATTTAATTATTCGAATGTATCAACAGAATTATTTGATTTATTCAGCTGATGATTCGAACCAAAATAGAATCGTTGGACACAACAATTTTTTTTATTCTCAAATGATATCAGAAGGTTTTGCAGTCAGTATGGAAATTCCATTTTTACTGCGATTAGGATCTTCCCTCGAAGAAAAGGAAATACCTAAATCACAAAATTTGCGATCTATTCATTCAATATTTCCCTTCTTAGAGGATAAATCATCACATTTAAATTATGTGTCAGATATATTAATACCCCATCCCATCCATCTGGAAATCCTGGTTCAAATACTTCAATGCTGGACTCAAGATGTTTCCTCTTTGCATTTATTGCGATTCTTTCTCCACGAATATCATAATTCGAATAGTTTCATTACTCCGAAAAAACCTATTTACGTGATTTCAATTTCAAAAGAAAATAAAAGATTTTTTCGATTCCTATATAATTCTTATGTATTTGAATGTGAATTTGTATTAGTTTTTTTTCATAAACAATCCTCTTATTTACGATCAA